GGTCCACAAGAATTCTTTTAGGACCCCCTTTTACAAATGAATTGATTAAATCCAAATTCTGGAAAAATGAATAAGCGGATCCATATAAAATATATGCTATGAATAGTCCGAAAATTGCTATACTTACTGCAAAAATGGCATTTGTAAAAAATTCATCCAAATTTACAGAATAATTAGAACTTGAATGTAAAAGATTTGTTGATGGGGTTAACCATTTCGATAATATATCAAAATCTATTACTCCTTGATCAAAAGAAATTCCTATTGATCCAACCAACAAAGTAAATAGTACTAATACAAGAAGAGGAAATAGCATAGTATTGTCCGATTCGTGAGGATACATGGAAGTGTATTTATTTCCAAAGTAAGTACTAAAGTATCGTATCCTATTTCTTACATTATTATCAATTTTCGATCTTTCTTTTGCAAAAAAAGAAACCTTTTTATTCATTGTTGATAAAAGTAAATTTGGATTGACTCCTCTTGGAGTTCCTTTTCCCCATAGAGATATGGAATAGAACGAACCTTTTTTCGTGCTACTGTAATTTTTAAAATGAACGCGTAAATACCCATCAAAGGTAAGTAAATATACCCGAAACATATAAAATGCGGTTAATCCTGCTGTGAAATAAGCTATTACTGCGAAAATTGGTGAATACAACCAACTATCATTAAGAATGTCATCTTTGGACCAAAAACAAGCAAGAGGTGGAATACCACAAAGAGAAAGTGTACCCAATAAAAAAGTAGTTCTTGTAATTGGAACATATCTTGTTAAACCACCCATAAGAACCATATTCTGACTTTTATCTGGTGAATATCCAACAATAGGTTCCATTGAATGAATAATAGATCCGGATCCCAAAAACAATAAAGCTTTTGAATAGGCATGAGTGATCAAATGGAATAAAGCAGCTCGATAAGAACCTATACCTAGAGCTAACATAATATAACCCAATTGAGACATTGTAGAATAGGCTAAGCTTTTTTTAATGTCTCTTTGAGCAAGGGCCAAAGTAGCCCCTAATAATAGTGTTATTACACCTATTAAAGAAATGAAATTCATTATATAAGGTATGACTATGAAAAGAGGAAGAAGCCGAGCTACAAGAAAAATTCCTGCTGCTACCATAGTAGCAGCGTGTATAAGAGCCGAAATAGGAGTGGGTCCTTCCATAGCATCAGGTAACCATACGTGAAGGGGGAATTGTGCGGATTTAGCAACCGCACCGACGAATAATAAAGAAGCACACAAAGTAGCAAATAAAGAATTGACCCCATTATTCTGGATTAAGTTATTAGTTATTTCGAGCAAATACCGAAATTCTAAACTACCTGTTATCCAATAAAAACCTAAGATTCCTAACAATAAACCAAAATCCCCTACACGATTAGTTACAAAAGCTTTTTGACAAGCACTTGCTGCAATTGGTCGTGTGAACCAAAATCCTATTAATAAATAAGAACACATTCCCACAAGTTCCCAAAAAATATAAATTTGTATCAAATTTGAACTAGTAACTAATCCCAGCATAGAAGTATTAAAAAAACTCATATAAGCAAAAAATCTCAAATATCCTTGATCGTGATACATATACTTGTCACTATAAATAAGAACCATGATTCCAACAGTAGTAATTAGTATTGACATAATAGAAGTAAGTGGATCGATCAAGTATCCAAACTCTAAGGAAAAATCATTATTGATGGTCCAAGACCATAGATATTGATAGATAAAACTTCCATTTATTTGTTGAATAGACAGATTGGCTGAAAACACCATAGCTATACTTAAGAGTAAAACACTAGGAAAAGCCCACATGCGACGAATATTTTTTGTTGCTGTCGGAATAAGTAGAAGTCCAAATCCTATTGACATAGTAACTGGAAGTGGAAGAAAAGGTATTATCCACGCATATTGATATGTATGTTCCATAAGAAAAGAAACTCTTTTTTCTTATAATTACAAATTGTTCTCGATTCACCAATTCTTATCTTTTTTATCCTTTTAGAAAGGAACAATAATAAAAGAAATCAACAAAAAAAAAGATATGAAAAAAAAAGTCAAATATTGGGATTCTTAATTATTCTGATTTTTTTTTTATTAATAAACATATTTATTATACTATAATAGTATAATAAATATATTATATAGTATACTAAATATAGTAAGGAAAAAGAGTTAGACCAAAAAAAGAGTACTTTTTTTATTCAAATATGGATCATAGTATCTATATTCGAATTAAAAAAAAAATACCTAGGTTTTCTAGTTCATTTTGGGAGGGGAGTAATTACCTAACTTGTTGTGTAACTGATTGATTGGATTTCAATCCAATAAAAAAAACTTATGTTTATCGGAAATCTTATGATACTCCTTACTTTGAATTATGAACATAGCACTCTGGACTTAATCAATTTTCATTTTCCCTTATTTTCTTCCATTTTTTTTTCCCTCATGTCATTTATATATGTGATGTGTGATGCACGCGCATACGTATATGTGATATATATATCACATATACATGTATATATAAATATATTTGTATGTTTATTATATATTTATATGTTAAAGTAAAAAAACAATGTATATTTAAAATAGTATATTAAAAAAATTATCCACATACACGAAATAAGTATAGATAATAACTAAAAAGAATGATCCATTTTGAAGAATACATGTCTTTCACATACAACGATAAAAGGAGGAACCCCCCTTTTTGA